ACTTATTGCTACTGCACTGTTCATTCTAGTTCCTACTGCTTTTTTACTTATCATCTATGTAAAAACAGTCAGCCAAAATGATTAATTTGAATGAAACTTGAATTATTATTAGTTCTTATCGATGATTCAAGAAATGAAAGAAAGGGATTCAAACTCGAAATCTTAAATAAAATGATTAGGCTGGAATCAGAAGTATCGTAGTAAGTATCTAAGCTGGTGTGGTAGAAAGAACTATATATATAGTTCTTTCTACCACACCAGCTATAGTATTGTTTTTATTATTATTATATATAGATCAAATTACAATATGTATGTACATATATTAGATGTACATATAGATAGCACTCTATTTCTTTTAGTTTGATTTCCCATCTCAAGAAGTCATTGATTGAACAATTAACGGATGATCCGCGGAGTTAAGTTATACAGTAACTTCTTTGGATTTGTAAAAGGAGTAGAGCAGACCCTGTCCATTTTTCATGCTTAAACATGAGATGAATCAAAAAAAGCATAAAAACTTTTCTAGTAGTCTAAAACAAATGTTAAATGTGTGATATGTGGATCGCTCAACAGAAGAAAGATCTCATTTTATTATGTGTCGGATCTCTTTGGCCAATCACTAATCGCTTCGTTTCCGATAGAAAGAAAATATGTATTGTCGTAATAGCAGAACGACTTTCTTTTAGAAAGGTAAAAGAAAAAGGGAAATAAATAAAGAAAAAAAATAGTATTAGTTTTTCTTATTGTAATATCCATAATTATGATAAGAGCTGATTCACTAAAATAGAATATTTAGGAAAAATTAGGTTGGAAAAAATCGCCTATCATGTGTAGATTTGAGTTTCGAAATACAATTATGGTAATCATTCATTACTGTATTCCAGTACAATTTGGAAGACATTTTTCTTTTTTTAGGGCTTCGCAAAATGATCAATAAAGAATTGATACGGTTCGATTGAGCAATTAGTAGTGCCCAGCCTTAGAGTCCACTCCTTCCCCATACTACAAGTGAAAGGGAAAATGTAAAGACTACCATTAAAGCAGCCCAAGCAAGACTTACTATATCCATGTGAATTATGTCCCCTATTTCTATGAAGGAATTATTCTATTATTGATTAATAATCATAGCGGAATCAATAGCGCAGAGTCAAAATAGGTAAGACTATTTATTGATGAACCAATTCAATGAATACACTCGTAACAAATTTCTATATTTTAGGGTTTCTGGTAAAATCAGGAAGCATTTAGTACAAATACAATGATACACAGGTCTTTTCCTTGGAAATATCAAAGGAATGCTTCTACTTCTATATGGGGCATGTAAGAATAGTAAGACTTATTGTTTGTTTTGCTATTAATGCCTTTCCTTACTAAGCAAAAAGCATAAAAATATACCATCACGATAGATAACTATCTATCAGATACCTCTATTTCCTATTTGATCTAAGCTTACTGTCTTTCTTTCTGTGAAAAAATCAGGAAAACCCACCACTACTATTAATTAAGACATTCTTTTTTTTTCAACTTTAACCTTTACTCTTTTAATACCAGACGGAGTCACGAGACACTACTTTGAATAAGGGTAATTTAAGAGATCTTGTTATTATAGTCTTTCGTATAATCTCTTCTTCAATTCTAGTAGCAAAAACAGAGTGTCCCTTAGGAACCTTTGGATACCGAAATTTCCGACCTTAGTTCTGAATCCCGGAATTGGCTCTCACCATTTATTTGATTTTTCAATTGAATCAAATAAATGGTGAGAGCCAATCATGAAATTAATAAGTGAGAGTTGCTTGATCTCTATTCATACCGATTTTGGCCGATTTTGGCTACACCTAAATTTTGAGAAAAAAAATGACAGTCTTTTATAAAACCTACGCCATGGGTTATCAAAATCGAGTATTGACACGCCCCCTTAGCCCTTTGCCTCTGTTTTTTGCTCCGCAAAAATTCGTCAAATTAGATTGGCAAGATAGGAAAGAAATCAAAAATCTTTTGTTGATCAGGCGACACCCGGATTTGAACTGGGGATAAAGGATTTGCAGTCCCCTGCCTTACCACTTGGCCATGCCGCCAAATTCGGTCCAAAACGGATAAAAATATTATCTATATTCTAATTCTATTACTCACTCCTTTTTTCTCTTGAATATCATTGTACTTATCCCTTTTTAAATTGAAAACGAAATTCCTGTTTTTTATTGGATCTAGTTTAGATTCTTCTCTTCGATTGATTGTATCTTAAAATATACATCGCTTAAAAACATCCCTTGTCCTTTATATTGAGAGTAGAAAAAATGGATTTCCGGTCACAGACTGCAAAATTCAGGACAAATTGGAACCATTAACAATTTACTTTGAATTAGCAAACGAGTCTGCAATTTTTATCTCCAATGAAATTTTGTTTCATTGAATGGTAAAGGAAAATCAAATTGATTTATGACTAATCAGTATTCATTTTTTTTTTTTTTTATTTTTCAATAATCAATCCTTTTCAAATTTA